GGTAATATCGATGAAGCTACCGCGAAGGCTATCAACTTAGAAATGGAGAGCAATTTGAATAAATGACTTTAAATCTTTGTGTACTGACCCCTAATCGAATTGTTTGGGATTCAGAAGTGAAAGAAATCATTTTATCTACAAATAGTGGTCAAATTGGCGTATTACCAAACCATGCTCCTATTGCTACAGCTGTAGATATAGGGATTTTGAGAATACGGCTTAAGGACCAATGGTTAACGATGGCTCTGATGGGCGGTTTTGCTAGAATAGGCAATAATGAGATCACTGTTTTAGTAAATGATGCGGAAAAGGGTAGTGATATTGATCCACAAGAAGCTCAGGAAACTCTTGAAGAAGCAGAAGCTAGTTTGAGAAAAGCGGAAGGAAAGAGACAAATAATTGAGGCAAATCTAGCTCTCCGACGAGCTAGGACAAGAGTCGAGGCTGTTAGTACAATTTCATAACGAGTTGGTGCGTTCAAATAAGCAAAAGAGTTTCTAAAACCTATTTAGATTGCATTCACTCGACAGAATCCAACCAAGCAGAATCCAATTTTCATACAACGCAATTCAAAAATGAAATAAATAAAAATACAAAATCTATAAAAATACAAAAGGGTGGGGCAAAAAACTTATTAGATACCTTTGACTCCGGGATCTAATAAGTTCTACCTACTATTGGATTTGAACCAATGACTCCCGCCGTATGAAAGCAATACTCTAACCACTGAGTTAAGTAGGTCATTTATCATCCCAAAGAGAACCAAATGGAACCCATCCCATCGATGGAGTATAAATATCATATTCCTTATAAGCAATAATAATCGAACCAATACCACTCCAAAATTTAGGATGTTGGATCATAGAATATTCATCTTGACAACAAATTATATACATGATAAAATATGCATCACAAGCACTAAGGGCTATAGCTCAGTTGGTAGAGCACCTCGTTTACACGCGCGCCAATGTTTTTCAGGGGAATCCACCATAGAATCTAGAAAATGGATCTTATTGAGAAATCGATGTCTTACTCCATAATAACTTTAAGAGAACAATAGCCTGACGAGAGGTTCGGTCCTATTTGAGTGCCCTTTTAGGTTTTAGGTACCAAACAGGCCCCATCTTGAGATATTGATAAGGTGAATACCAGTATATTCAATGCCAGGCATAATGAGTATAAGGCCCTCAAAAAAGATCTTTTCGTCCTATGAACTTGAAGGTGTATGAAGTTTCATATTGGATTTTTTAAGCCGAACGATAGAAACTTCATTTAACTTCAAATTAGAGGCCAAAGGCAGACCTACGTCAAAATAACTTCACCTTTGAAACACTTTGGTAGTGCTTCTGAATTAGAATCCCAAATAATGAATCAGAGCACATGGAGCCATCTCCTTATCTTATTTTTCTGTCAAGAAAAAAAATATGGCGGATTAACTGATATTTCTATCAGTTAATGAAAGAGCCCAATGCAAAAAAATGCATGTTGGGTCTTTGAAACAGTTCATATCATTTTGATAATAATAAGTTTGATCTGTTTTACCGAGAAAGTCTACGGTTCGAGTCCGTATAGCCCTAGAACCCTAAAAAAAAAAAAATGAATAAAATTCATATCATATTTTCATTTCAAATACATTTTTTTCTTCATTCTTGTTTGTTGCTTGTAACTGACCGGTTGGTTCATCGAAACCAAATTTGTCCTAAAAACTCACTCACGGGAATCGTTTAAATTTTAAGCAGAAGAGAAAATCCAAAAAACGGATTTCAAGGGATCGAATCCACTTTTTTCCAAACAAACCAACCCTTAAATAGAGGGAAATTTGATATGAATTTTCCTGCCCACAATCAAGGGGTTAAGCCAGTGATACTCTTTTTCTGTGGTATACCTTACCAATACCCGGCGAAGCACACCAAAACAAAAAAAGGGTGGGTGGTCTTCTTTTTCTGTATTCAATCAAGAGAAAACCCCACCCAGATCTAGTAAACGGAATAGACCAAAACTAAGATTCAGATATTCGAAATCCTCAGATGGAAATACCTACCCATTCTCTTACATTTGAATACTTGTTCTATTCTAAATTACTAAGAAAAAAAAAACTCCCGACTCTATTCCTAAAAAAGGAAAAAATCCAAATTTTTAATTCACATTTTGATAAAAAAATGCAAATAATCAAAAGAATCAAAAATGTGAAATTTTTAAACACAAAATAAGAATTCTATTTGCTTTCTTTAGGAAAGACCCTAGGCGAAAACAATCAAATTTGTCTAAGTGTAACATCTAGAGTTATACTAACTAAAGAAATTAAAAAAAAAATGGAACTAAAAAAAGAAAGTAGACTGGAAATAGGATCCCGATCAAGTCAGTCGATAAATCTTGAAATGAGATATGCCCTGCAATAATCAAAGGAAACTAGACAGTTTGGTCAAAATGAATTCTTGTTTTAACTAACTAGTTATTGATGACTTTACAACTTCAATTCGACTCAACCAATCCGGTCTAT